TATTCTTTTCTTTTTTTGAAATCGAGTCAAAAAATACTAGAGTTATGTTATAAAGTATGAACTATCCCTTGATTGTTGCAAGACCTGAGAAAAGGAATTTCCTTTGGACTACGGACGGGAAGGATGAAAGTGAGTAGGTCTGCTAATTCCTCATCTGCAAATCAACCCTTCCCGTAGGTTATTTTATCAACGAATAAGGAATTGTATGAGTGAAATTTGGATCTAATTTGAAAAGCAAAGGACAGGTCCAGGGCAATAAAATAGGTATTTTTTTATTTGTAAAATTAAACAAAAGGATTCGCAAATAAAAGTGCTAATGCTACAACCAATCCATAAATGGTTAAAGCTTCCATAAAAGCTAGACTAAGCAATAGAGTACCTCGTATTTTTCCCTCTGCCTCAGGCTGTCTCGCGATACCCTCTACAGCTTGACCTGCAGCAGTCCCTTGACCAACGCCAGGTCCAATAGAAGCAAGCCCTACGGCCAATCCAGCAGCAATAACGGAAGCGGCAGAAATCAGTGGATTCATGATAAGTTCCTCATACCAACAAAAAGAAATGGTTAATGATACAATCAATCAATGAATTATGACTTAATTATTCCATTGATAGGATTCATCCGGTCGAAGTAACTACGAACTTCGAATTTAAGTAATACTATTCTATTATTGAATTGTCAAAACTCCTTCGATTTCTCTTTTTTTGTTTCTATCCACAGAGTTTTGGGAAATCCATACAACTTTCGTTCTTCCCTTTCTTGGTTTCGAACTATTATTTCCTTTTTTCAATTTCTTTATCTTTATTTTATCTGTTTATTCAGCCAATTCACAGCTACAACAGTATGAAAGGATACTTCGACCGGAATCCACAAGTAGACAAGTAGTAGGTCAATCTTTAATTTCTAGATAACTAGTCAATATCTACTATCACATATACATGTCTTTCTTATCTAATGTAAACCATTCGTTTCGATCGGATTCGAGAATCAATCCATTTTTTTTAGTAATCCCCTTTTTTGTAACTTTTTTTCTCCCTTCCATTTTCTTTATCATTATTTTATTTTAACCAACTACATAAAAAAAAAGATTCGCGCGAATTATTCCGTATAAATCTCATTATTTCCTTGATCTAAGTTCATGCAATTTGGTTTCTTATTTAGTAATTCTTTTGGTCAATTGTGAAAATCTACTGTAAAGTAGAATCAAAGTCGACTCGTATTTCCTGTTTTTTAGTTAATTACATTTTATCACACGGCATAAAGGGTAATATCTTCTATTCAAAATTCTTATTTGATTTGAATAAGAAGGTTGGCTGACCAATAGAATAGAATAGAAGGTGAATATTCGTCGAGGAAAGGAGAGTTTTGGGAAAAATATCTGTTAGATCTCTTTCCCCCTTTTTGAACTCTCTAATTAATATCAAAATTTTTGATTTTTTTGTTCTTAATTTGATCTATTTCTATTCCTTAAGTCAATCATCTTGAACCGCACATACATTGCGATAAGCTAAAAAAAAAAAAAAAGACTATTTCAATGATGGCCCTCCATGGATTCGCCTATATAAGCGGCGGCTAAAGTTGCAAAAATAAGAGCTTGAATACCACTTGTAAATAATCCAAGGAACATGACAGGGATAGGAACCACTAAAGGTACTAAAGAAACAAGAACAACAACGACTAATTCATCCGCTAAGATATTCCCGAAAAGTCGAAAACTGAGTGATAGGGGTTTTGTGAAATCTTCTAAGATGTTAATGGGTAAAAGGATTGGGGTTGGTTGAATATATTTCCCGAAATAACTGAATCCCCTTTTGGAAAGACCTGCATAGAAATAGGCCGCTGACGTGAGTAAAGCCAAAGCAACTGTAGTATTTATATCATTCGTAGGTGCGGCCAACTCTCCATGAGGTAATTCTATGATTTTCCAAGGTAAAAGAGCTCCTGACCAATTCGAAACAAAAATAAATAGAAACAAGGTTCCAATAAAAGGAACCCAAGGGCCGTATTCTTCTCCAATTTGAGTTTTACTCACATCTCGAATGAACTCAAGAACATATTCGAAGAAATTCTGACCCCCAGTCGGAATGGTTTGTGGGTTCCGAACAGCTATAGTAGCTGAACCTAATAAGATAGCAATTACAACCCAAGAGGTAATAAGTACTTGTCCGTGGACTTGGAAATCCCCTATTTTCCAATAGAAATGTTGACCTACTTCCACACCGGATATCTCGTATAAGCCTTTTAGTGTGTTGATGGAACATGATAGCACATCCATATTGCCCTCTGAAAAAATCGAACTTTAAACAAAATTATTTTGATTCAACGATCTCTTTATCTACTGGAATGGGGTATTTGGAATACCAACTGATAGTTTGAATACTAACTAATTCCATAGTATTCCCAGTTTTTTTATCTATTTTTAGAAATTCATAAAAAATAATAGATTCTATAAATCTATTGTATTTTCGAAGTAAAACTTATTTATTTTATTATTAATCAAGGATTTCTTCTATAGCTAGAACTAGAACGACCCTCACAAATCGCAAATACTAATTTGTTAAGAATTAATCGGATTGAGGATATAGCGTCATCATTCGCCGGAATTGAAATATCTGCAAGATCGGGATCGCAATTTGTATCGATTAAACAAATTGTTGGAATTCCTAAAGTGATACACTCCCGCAGGGCGGTATATTCTTCATGCTGATCGACGATGATCACAATATCGGGTAATCCTGTCATATATTTAATCCCGCCCAGATAGGTTTGTAAGCGAAATAGTTGTCTTTTCAACATAGCCGCATCTCTTTTAGGAAGACGGTTGAGTCTTCCCGTTTTTTGTTTCATTCTCAAGTCCCTGAACTTATGAAGTCTCGTTTCTGTAGTGGACCAATTCGTTAACATACCGCCGAGCCATTTTTTAGTAACACAATGACACCGGGCCCTTATTGCAGCCCATGCTACTAAATCAGCTGCTTTTTTTTTGGTCCCAACAATTAAAAATTGTTTTCCCCTACTTGCTGCACCAAAAACCAAATCACAGGCTTCAGATAAAAAACGAGCAGTTCTAGTAAGATTTGTAATATGAATACCTTTACGCTTTGCCGAGATATAAGGTGCCATTTTAGGATTCCATTTCCTAGGCTCATGGCCCAAATGAACCCCTGCCCCCAGCATCTCTTCCAAGTTGATGTTCCAATATCTTCTGGTCATTTCTCCCCACACCCCCCCGCTTTTTCCAAAAAGGCGACGGGGAACCCTGAACGGAAATAAAGAATTGTTCCGATGGAACCTTCACGTCTATCGTAGATTGGCATAGATATATGAATAAGCCATTAGTCTTTTCTATTCCTTCTTTTTTATTACCAACCTAAATGACTGTCCCAAATACCGATAGTAAAGTAAAAAAAAAAAGCTGAATCCGCCTTTAGGAATCATTAAATCCCATAAAGTTCTGATGTATCATCCAAATTCTTTGAAAGAAAAGAATCAACCCACTTTCGGTAGTGAAACAAAATATCTCCCATTTCCCCCTCGAATAGATTGTTTTCTTTTGTTTCCAAAGGGCTCTTTTTTTGTTGTTTTGACGGGGGCACTAATCCCTTCAATCCGGTCCCGGCGGGTATCATACCCCCAAAAACAACGTTCTCTTTCAATCCTTTTAACCAATCGACTCGACCCCGGAGAGCTGCTTTTGCTAAAACCCGAGCCGTTTCTTGAAAACTCGCTTCAGATATAAAACTTTGAGTATTGAGAGCTGCTCGAGTTATTCCCAATAAGGTGGCTCGGTAACAAACTGCTTCTTCCAATGCGCGCCCCACTCGTTCCGCTCGCAACAATCCAACTAGTTCTCCGGGCGAAAAAACATTAGACATTCCATCTTCTGAAATCAAGACTTTTGATGTTATTTGACGTACAATAATTTCTATATGCCTATTATGAATCTGTACCCCCTGGGATCGATAAACCTTTTGGATCTTATTAACCAAAGAGATACGGCTTTGGACTATAGTTAGCTCAGCACCAATCAAGAATGCCCATGGCATTCCAAGAATTCTTGGTATACGTTCATTCCAACGCTCAACCCTCTTTTCTAGATTCATCGATATTGAATCAATCGAACGCACTTCTAACACCTGTTCTACTTTTGGAAGCCCTTGGGTTATATCACCAGATCTTGATTTTTCATATATAAATGTAATGAAAGTATCACCTTCGTGCAGGATTTGCCCATAATGGCCATGAACAGTTGCTCCCGGAGTGGCCAAATAAGGCTTAGCTGATCGTATTACTACAGAGTCAACTTGAACAAGTATAACTTGACCTGATTTTAGGCGCGGTGCATTTTTTGTTCTACATATATTTTCACAAATCAACTGCCCAAGACTCATTATTGTAGATGTTTCTTCACAATAATTAGGATCGAGCAAATACCAATTCCAATTTAAAAGAATGGTACTGAATGGATCGGGGTTATCAATTTTCGCATTTTCATCCAGTAAATAGTATTTACTGACTTGAAAAGTCTTTTTCAAATTTTCAACGTTATTTAGCAAGATTGGATTATGAGTTATTAAATGGAAAAATGTATAAAGATTCGCAATTTGAAAAGTGGTTCCTAAAGGCCCCAGCGAATTCGTAATTGGAATTCGAGGATCTTTTGGAATTGGAATTGATTCTTTTATCCCATTGTAATAGTTTACATCGTTGAATCGACCCACCCGAAAACAATTGGATGATGACAAAATGATCGACGACTCGAGTCCCGTATTTTGATTCAACAACATATGAATAGTTCTTTGATTGGGATCTGAGGTTTGTTGAATTCTTGTCTCGGAATAAATCGAAGAAAACGGATTGATATTTGTGCAATCTGATGCATTTCTATTAGTAGAGGGCAAGCCAGAGACTGATGTAGCATTCCTTTTTCCGATATATGAACTAGGGGGTTTTACCAAATCGATTCTTAGGAAATGTCGAATTAAACCGTTTGTCGTTATTT